GATCTCGATGCAACTCAAAAATACAGGCATTTGTGGGTTCAATGCGAAAATTGTTATGGATTAAATTATAAGAAATTTTTGAAATCAAAAATGAATATTTGTGAACAGTGTGGATACCATTTGAAAATGAGTAGTTCCGAAAGAATCGAAGTTTCGATCGATCCTGGTACTTGGGACCCTATGGATGAAGACATGGTCTCTCTGGATCCCATTGGATTTCATTCGGAGGAGGAGCCTTATAAAGATCGGATTGATTCTTATCAAAGAAAGACAGGATTAACTGAGGCTGTTCAAACAGGCATAGGTCAACTAAATGGTATTCCCGTAGCAATTGGGGTTATGGATTTTCAGTTTATGGGGGGTAGTATGGGATCCGTAGTCGGGGAGAAAATCACCCGTTTGATTGAGTACGCTACCAATCAATTTCTACCTCTTATTATAGTGTGCGCTTCGGGGGGAGCGCGCATGCAAGAAGGGAGTTTGAGCCTGATGCAAATGGCTAAAATATCGTCTGCTTTATATGATTATCAATCAAATAAAAAGTTATTCTATGTATCAATCCTTACATCTCCTACTACTGGTGGGGTAACAGCCAGTTTTGGTATGTTGGGAGATATTATTATTGCCGAACCAAATTCCTACATTGCATTTGCGGGTAAAAGAGTAATTGAACAAACATTGAATAAAACAGTACCCGAAGGTTCACAAGCGGCTGAATATTTATTCCAGAAGGGCTTATTCGACCTAATCGTACCGCGTAATCTTTTGAAAAGCATTCTGAGTGAGTTATTTAAGCTCCACGCCTTCTTTCCTTTGAATGCCAATTCAATCAAGTAGAGTGCACTAAGTTCCATTTTTGTATTTGTAGGAAACAAGTAGTTAGCTTATCCGAATCTTAGCTTATCGGAATCAAAGTAACTAAAAAGGGAGTTTTCTTTGGCGACCTAAGATTAAGATCTAATTGTAGAAAAAATCAAAAGTTGCGGATAACGCTTTCTTTATTAAAATCGAAGACAAGAACAAAACACAAAGAAACGAAGAAAAATAAAATGGATTATCATATGTATCTTTCATGTAAACAGATGAATAAGTCCATTTATTTAGTTCTACATTCCTTGGACTTTTTACTTATTCTATATACTCACTTACATACTAATATCTCTAATTAAAAATTTTCAAATTGAATTAATTAATAATAACTACGAATTAATTACAATTATTAATTATAATTAGTATAAATATAAAATATGATATTAAAAAAAAGAACAGGTACAAATAATAAACCGAGGTACCCCATTTTATGACAACTTTGAATTTTCCCTCTATTTTTGTGCCTTTAGTAGGCCTAGTATTTCCGGCAATTGCAATGGCTTCTTTATTTCTTCATGTTCAAAAAAACAAGATTGTTTAGATCTGAGGGGACGCAATCTCATTCGTTTTTTTTTTTGAAACTTAGACTTATAGGATAATATAGATATTTATTTCGGAAACTAAAATTATGGTAGAACATGTGATTTCTGCCGAACATAAAGGAAAAAGCTCTTATGCCTGCAGAAAATGATCTATAGGGAACTGAATTCTAGCCAGTTTCAAATAGATCAGGATCGCCGGATGCCTAAAATGTAAAGTGGGTCAATCTATATGTATATCAATATGTATATTGGGATTATACGAGGGGTATGTTATTATTTTAGATCTAAACAAATTTGATGAATTACCCCTAAAAGTTTCCATTAAACTAGTGCTAGTTCACACCAAACTAGTGCTAGTTAATCAAAGTTCATTCGGAAACAAAAAAAGTAAAGTCAAAATCATTTGGGGTATTCTCTCAATTTCAATAAAATGCAATCGGATGAAGTATGAGTTGGCGATCAGAACATATATGGATAGAACTTATAACAGGGTCTCGAAAACTAAGTAATTTTTGTTGGGCCCTTATCGTTTTTTTAGGTTCATTAGGATTCTTGTTGGTTGGAACTTCCAGTTTTCTTGGTAGAAATTTGATATCTTTTGTCCCGTCTCAGCAAATCATTTTTTTTCCACAGGGGATCGTGATGTCTTTCTACGGGATCGCGGGTCTCTTTATTAGTTCCTATTTGTGGTGCACAATCTCCTGGAATGTAGGTAGTGGTTATGATCGATTCGATAGAAAGGAAGGAATAGTGTGTATTTTTCGTTGGGGATTTCCTGGAAAAAATCGTCGCATATTCCTCCGATTCCTTATAAAAGATATTCAATCCGTTCGAATAGAAGTTAAAGAGGGTATTTATGCTCGTCCTGTCCTTTATATGGATATCAGAGGCCGGGGGGCTGTTCCGTTGACTCGTACTGATGAGAATTTGACTCCACGAGAAATTGAACAAAAAGCCGCGGAATTGGCCTATTTCTTGCGCGTACCAATTGAAGTATTTTAATTTTGATGGGCCTGAAGAACGAATGCTTTCTCAGCAGGAGGAAAAAAACGCAAGAATCCTTTTTTTCTATAACTAAGTGATACTTTAGATGGAGATAAACAGATGCAGATAAACGAGATCTTGTAAATTCTTTTTTTTTCAATGGACTTTTTATCCTTTCATTTGTGTTCTTTACTACCCAATAAAAGGTTTTCTTAATAATGATAACTGGCCTGTTTCTGTCTTGTTTTGCCGTTCATTTTTTTGACCATCACAATATCTTTCTCTCAATTATTCTATTCTTAACTATGGGGAATCGTTGGACTTTTTTTTTTTGAAATGTTGGATATTTTGATAGAATCAGGGGTTCTTTCGTCTCACAATCTCAATAATATTCATTCCTTAAAGTACTTCTTTCGGCCATTCATCGAAAGGAGACACTTGTTTGGAATTTGATGAATTGAGATATTTGGCAACACTATTTTGTATTATTTCTTCAGTCGTGGAGTCTTAGTCTATTTCTGTATTCTTTCTAGATTCAAAATAAAATCACAAATAAAATAGATTCATAGGTTTGATGCCTTGTCTACAACTCATGTTTGAAAGATTCGATCTTATAAAGTCGACAAATGGAGTGGGTTAATTTTTAATTAACGGGCGAAAAATGAAAAAAAAGAAAGCATTCACTCCTCTTTTGTATCTTGCATCTATAGTATTTCTGCCCTGGTGGATTTCTCTCTCATTTACTAAAAGTATGGAATCTTGGGTTATTAATTGGGCGAATATCGGCCAATCTGAAATTTTTTTGAATGATACTCAAGAAAAAAGTATTCTAGCAAAGTTCATAGAATTAGACGAAATCCTCCTCTTGGAAGAAATGATCAAGGAATACTCGGAGACATATCTACAAAAGTTTCTTATAGGAATTCACAAAGAAACGATCCAATTAATCAAGATACACAACGAGGATCGTATCCATACAATTTTACACTTCTCGACAAATATAATCTGTTTTGTTATTCTAAGTGGTTATTCGATTTTAGTTAATGAAGAACTTGTTATTCTCAACTCTTGGGCTCAGGAATTACTATATAACTTAAGTGATACAGTAAAAGCCTTTTCGATTCTTTTATTAACCGATTTATGTATCGGATTTCATTCACCCCACGGCTGGGAACTAATGATTGGTTCTGTGTACAAAGATTTTGGATTTGGTCATAATGATCAAATTATATCTGGTCTTGTTTCCACTTTTCCGGTAATTCTCGATACTATTTTTAAATATTGGATTTTTCATTATTTAAATCGTGTATCTCCATCACTTGTAGTTATTTATCATTCAATGAATGATTGATAAATGATCCACCAATATTAATCCAATTAGAACGTTTCTTACTTTGTAGTTCTACATAAGTATTAAAAACATTCTATCCGGGGGTTTTCATACTATTTTTATACTATAGTATTCCAGTAAAATGATTCCAATAAGTAGCAGAATCGTGGATAGGAAACTATACTAGCGACCTACCCAATTTATTGTAGAAATTTTCAGACCAATGATTAGACCATGCAAACTAGAAATACTTTTTCTTGGATAAAGGAACATCTTACTCGATCTATTTCCGTATCGCTCATGATATATATCATAACTCGGGCACCCGTTTCAAGTGCATATCCCATTTTTGCACAGCAGGGTTATGAAAATCCACGAGAAGCGACTGGGCGTATTGTATGTGCCAATTGTCATTTAGCTAATAAGCCTGTGGATATTGAGGTTCCACAAGCAGTACTTCCTGATACTGTATTTGAAGCAGTTGTTCGAATTCCTTATGATAAGCAAGTGAAACAAGTCCTTGCTAACGGTAAGAAGGGGGGTTTGAATGTGGGGGCTGTTCTTATTTTACCGGAGGGGTTTGAATTAGCTCCTTCCGATCGTATTTCTCCCGAGATGAAAGAAAAGATAGGAAATTTGTCTTTTCAGAGCTACCGCCCTAATAAAAAAAATATTCTTGTAATAGGGCCTGTCCCCGGCCAGAAATATAGTGAAATCACCTTTCCTATTCTTTCCCCCGACCCCGCTACTAACAAAGATGTTCACTTCTTAAAATATCCTATATATGTAGGAGGAAATAGGGGAAGGGGTCAGATTTATCCCGACGGAAGCAAGAGTAACAATACAGTTTATAATGCTACAGGAACGGGCATAGTAAGCAAAATCATACGAAAAGAAAAAGGGGGATATGAAATAATCATAACAGACCCATCGGATGGACGTCAAGTGGTTGATATTATCCCTCCAGGACCAGAAATTCTTGTTTCAGAGGGTGAATCCATCAAATTTGATCAACCATTAACGAGTAATCCTAATGTGGGTGGATTTGGTCAGGGAGATGCCGAAATAGTACTTCAAGATCCATTACGTGTCCAAGGTCTTTTGGTCTTCTTGGCATCTGTTATTTTGGCACAAATTTTTTTAGTTCTTAAAAAGAAACAGTTCGAGAAGGTTCAATTGGCCGAAATGAATTTCTAGACTCGCGGATTTATCGACATCAGGTTCGTAAAAAGAACAAAATTCTTGTTGTCAATTCTGTATGATCAAAAAAATCA